AACTTCGTTCCACGAAACAGAAAGCAAATGAAATCTTCCTCTTAGGGCGTTCGATTCCGCGAAATGGCGACCCGTTTTGCCGGAGTATTCCGCTGTGGCTAGCATTGTTAGGAATGCTTCTGACCATCTTAGGCCATTCTTGATGATGGACCCTCCGGCAACTTTAGAAGCCTTGGTTCGTAAGGGCTCTTATCTTGAACTAACGCTTTGATCTCGGCTTCTAGATCCATATCCTTTCGCATCAAGAGTACCCGCGCGTCTCAAACCCACCTTTATCCCAACAACCCCATGATGAACAGAGAGGAACCCGATGAGGGAAGTGGGACAATGTTCAGACCTTGGCTGTCACAACAAGCAACCAATCAGTTCCAGTCCCAAGGGCAGGTAAAACGAGGCCTCGACGGATGGGAACTCCTACTCTGACTAGATTTTTGCGATCTCTAAGCGGGATTTTCAGTCATCTATCCTTTATCTTTCCCTAGCGAGTGAAGAAAGAGTGGATGTTTTGAACGAGTGTTGAGCGAGTGAAGTGCCCCATAAGCTATAAGGGCGAGCTATATGTATCAATTCTGTGAGCAGCGATTGAACTGAACGTAAAAAGTGCATCCAGCAGGAATCGAACCTACGAATTTGCCCGGTTGGGCGCTTTAACCATTCAGCCATGGATGCAAAGAGACTCAGCGAGTGAACTAGGTTTTGGTATTCCTTCTTGAGCTTCTATTTCTTCCGTTAAAGGAGATTCGAGAAAAGATGGAATAAGAAGACGTGTTTCCAGAACGAACAAGATACGGGTTGAGAAGGGGGAGTTAGCAAAGTTAGACAAGATTGGAATGGGCATAGGAACATGTATTGATGTACCATATCGGCTAATGCTCCCAGGTTGATGCGATGTATTCCACCAGTTGACTGAAGACTTGATTATGGGTATATCGATCGGTCCAGCACGGATTGAAATAGGAGCCGGTTCGATAGGAAGCTTTTGAAAACACAGTGCACCCATGTAAATAAGGAACGAGATTAATACAGAGGTTAAACGAGCATCCCACACCCAAAAGGTGCCCCACATAGGTCTTCCCCGAAACCCCCCAGTAACTAAGGTAAACAACGTAGAAAAAGCACCCATTTCTGTACCGGTTCCGAAAGAGCGAAGAAAAAGGGGATGTTTTGTTAATAGGAACAAGAACGTGTTTATAGCCGTAGCGATATAAACAAGAATACTCATCCGAGCCGCAGGAACGTGTACATAAGGAATACGAGAATTTCCACCTTGTTGAAGGTCTAGTGGTGCTACCCGAAGACTTAAATGAATAGCCATCGCTGTTAAGAACAACCGAGATCCAATGAAAATTTTCGCGTAGCTTCTGGTCTTTGACATCAAAAAAGAAGGTTGTAATAATGAAAGGGACATCTGATCATTTTAGCCTAGCTAGTGGAACAATAAAGACGAAGTGTCTAATTATACTTATGGTCCTTTGTTTCCAAATAGAAAGACACCAAATTCTCCGGGAAGCCCTATCTTTCGAAGGACTTCTCGATTTGCTCCCCCTGACGAGCCCCCTCCAGCCTACCCGCCGGACCACCCCTTCTATCTCTCGCGACCGACCCCTTGTTAGTTCGTAGAGCCGACGCTGGGCGGCCAACCTCATGGATCACGCGTCTGGTCCCTCTCCCATTGGGCGAGAGCTTTCAATAAAGCATCTCTCGCTTGGAAAGCAGGAACCGGTCTGCTTTGGAGATCCCGCATAAGTTCCCGGATCTTCAAAAGGGGACGCGACGTCCAATTGTAGCTTAATCTTAGTATTTTGGAGTACACTTGAGGTCACTCCCCTATTTCCAAAGGAAGAAAGAAAAGAGGAAAGCTCCCTTTCTATTTCTTCTGCTGTTGGTCCCGGCGGACGCAGAGTTAAGTCCAAATCGAGTTGGGCATTTGAGGAACCCTCTGCTGGAGGATGAGCGCAAATCCTCGATTCGTCGTCCTCCCCGGAGTCACAAAAAGCCATAATATAATAGGTATTCCTAGGTTAATGAAGGTCAACGAGATCGAAAGAAAAATGATATATACTAAGATATCAAGAAAAATAGATTGGTAGTTTCGAACCGAAATCGGATTTCCTTTTCGTGCCATATGCGCTTAGACTTTACTTTTTTCCCTTTTTTTTCCCCGGTCAATATTAGTTCTCCTTAACTTGACACTTACTTATTCCCACTGAAGCTAGTACGCAACGATTTCGATTCCTATCCGGATTATTCCCCGCTCTCCTCGATCAATATATATAATAAGTATACTCTGAATCCATTCTCTCTCAGAGGATTCAATCTTATTGGTCCTACGTTACGTCATTTTTTTCTCTTTGCTTTTGCTGACTACACTCGGATAGCGAGCAGGCCTGGGCCGGCCCGGAATGGGAATTAGACTTCATTCACTTGATGGGCTTTCGCCTGAACAAGGTGGCGTGACCCATGCCTAGTACCTTTCCGGGTCAGGACTATATATATATATATATAACAATAATTGCGGCGGATCAACCCACTCGTAGGACTGGTTCACCATTCATTCAGAGGGCCCAATTCACCCCCCGACCTGGACGAGACATTAGAGTGATGAGTCTGAAGCAGATCGAGAAAGTTGATCACGTCTTTTTTACTTTCAATTATTTAAGCACATGACAGAAGAGAGAGCGCACAGAAAGGAAAGAGAGAGGGGTTCCTTTTCTCGTCTATAATATCTATAATATAAGAGCAGATCCCTATCTTGGCAAGTCTCTGAGAAGGTCAAGACCGATAGGAAATCTATGTTCCCCCGGATCCAATCCTCAGACTGACTCTACTTAATCAGTGTTTTCGAACATCACTTTCTTATTCAATTTCTCCGAAATAAGATAAGAGGGACGTGCTCGAGATTGCATTCTTGCTTTTGTAGGTGGAAGGTAAGGAACATAGAGAAGGGGGAGGAGAGAGAACAACCAGATATATCATAGGTGATCACAGAAATTTCCACCTGCATGATTCGGCCCATCTTTCTTTCCTCTATGATATGAGAAAACACTCCTCAGTGAGACAATGTAGTCAAGTCAATAGCAGCCAGAGCAAAAAAGAAGGTCATTCGATATAGACCGGATGAGAAGGATAAATCAATCGCCAATGCTGATACAAAAGGAAACCCGTAACCGTGCTTTCACTTCAAAACTGAAGGGAATGAGCCGAGGTCAGGAACTGAACTACCTGCTTTCGGGTCAACTAAAGCAAGGGCAAAGGCTTCCCCGATTGTTAGAACTCCTTGGACCATGTTTAGGCTTATCGGATTAGGCTGCTGGAAAGGCTGAGACGATAGGCTTTGATTCATCAGTTTTAGAGAGGGCTATAGGCCACTTTCTCTCACTCAATAGATCTATCTGGTCAGTAACCCCCTGAAATCCTTACTTCGAGTGAGGGCTGTACTGTAAGAGACGAGCTAGACCTCGATAGCCTCAATGGATGGCCCCCGTGATGTCAAATCCAATTCTGAGAGCGGATCCAGAGAAGAGAGGCGCCGGGCGAACCCCCGAGAAAGAATTCTATGTTGGGCCTCATTCACTCCAATTCCTGTATCGCCGATCTACTCATTCGAGGGGGCAAGGATAGCTCATTCAAGGTGGATCGGAGAACCGACCAAACTCTTGGTTATGTAAAGATCATGTTCGCCCGTCAGGTCACACTCTTTATTGTCATAGCCGCATTCCAGTGAATACTGATGGAGTCGGGAATTGAAAGATCTCTATTCTCGCAAGAGGTAATCTCCTCCAGTCAAACCGACTCCGAGCTACTTCCTGGCAGCGGGCGAGAAGACCTCAGTTGGAGACGGGGCGGCTTTCTCTATTTCACGAAGATGTCATTTTCAAGATAGGATTTTTGGTTGTAAATCAATGTGAGTAGCCCTACTTTCCCCACTTTCAGCTATCCTTTTTTTTATTTTCTGCCTTCCACTTTCGAGAGCTAGACCAGACTTCCTTATCTGGCTTCCAGTCTACTAAGGACAGCTGGCTCAGACACTGGCTTTGAGTTCGGACTTCCTTCTTTCTATGACCAGATCAGGAGCTGCATGATCCGATGAGCTATCAGCTGAGAGACTGGCTTCTCGGTTGTTAGTAACGACTCAGACAGAGCAGCTTACCTTGCTATGGTGAGTTATAGAATCAATTGAGCGAAGCTACCTACTTAGCTGATCTAGTTAGAGGACTTCTTTAAAGAAGGGCTTTAATCCACAGAATTGAGTTTCCATTAGAATGGTTAAAATGCTAATGGTGAGATTGGTTACAGGAGCTAGTTTTAAAAGAATCAATCAATCAAGCTTGGACCCGTGCAATTTATAGGCCTCCCTCAAAAGAACCAGTCCAGACAATCATCTGACTCCCATGAGATGATAGCTTCTTTTACTATTGCTTCTGAGTTCGTATCGCTACAATAGAAGAGGAAATTGAATTGATTCATAAACTCGTATGTAGTCACTGAACGGCACCGCTCGATTCTACTGCCTAAGATGTCCCTCCCGGTACCTGCTTGAGTTAGCGTAAGCGGCTCGTAAGACCAAGGAGTTAGCCACCTTCCGGGTGAGAGGATAGACCCGGAGAAAGAAAGGGATAGAGCTCTGAAATAGTGAACTTAGAGCTGGGGTGGGAACAAAATCTAAGTGTAACAAGAAGGCAGTGATGAAGTTGGTGATTGTAGCCTGTTAGTGTTAGAGATTCAGATAGAGGAATGTAAACTAGCAAACTGCTCTATCAGCGGAAAGAGAGCCAATACATGGCAGGGGGGGGAGAAGCTAAGCAGGTTTCTTAGACTGAAGGTTCTTAGTCTAATCAGAAACAGAACCCGTCTGTAACCACAATGACTATATGCTTAACACACCTTCAGATCGAAGAAGTACTTTTTGGAAAGGATTCAGCGGGGTGGAGGAATGGTCAACTCGTCAGACTCATGATCTGAAGACTACAGGTTCGAATCCTGTCCCCGCCTAATTGAGATCTTTTTTTGGGTGGTAAAAGTTGTGTTGCCAGCTAGCTAATGTTCGGATGGTGAACTGTTCAGTATCAAGTCTGTAACGAAGCTAGTACGGTTGCTTGTAGAATAATAGTTCAAATTCCGGGTAACTGGATCGCCCCGGCGGGGTTGCTCTGACTCAGACGGCCCTGAGAAGCGCAGCACTCCGGTAACGGATCCTTTTGCAGGTGAAGGGGCGCTATCCGGCACCCTTAAGGTCGGGGACAATCTGCTTCGATTGGGCCTTGCAGGCAGACAGGCTAACTTTTTTGTGGAGACGAAATGGAATCCTATAAGAATTTATGTCGAGTCCCGAGGGTCTGCAAGAGGCTGAGCTAACAAGCTGGCTGAATATATCATGGGGATGCCCGATTTGCGATTGAGCTAGCCGATAAGTATGATCTCTCCGGTCTGGCATGAGCCACTCCATTCCTACTTCCACTCAACAAAAAGATAGGATTCCTCCAGAGTGCGTACGGCTATTTCAGACCAAAGGGGGCCAAGGGGGATCCCATAAAGAATAAGTAAGAGAAGTAACCCGGGCTATGAGCTATTTCGTCGTTTTCTTGCCGGAGTTCGCTAGCCGTTCAATCCGATCTTCCCTTCGCATGACCTAGAAAGAAAAAGAACCGCGCTAGTCGGAATTTGGGGAAAGATAGAGAGCTCTCTAGGCCTTACTTATTGATGACTGATCTACATTCTCAGCTGATGACATTGAATGATTTGAGGACGCTGGGCGGCCAAGCTTGCTTGCGCTTGGGCTGTTTCGCCGTGGCTTGGGGTATAACGGTTCGGAGAGATCGACGAGCACCTCACACTGCCATGCCAACCGCAAGCTTTTGAATCAATTTTGGGGTGATCTTTGACCAGCCGATGCAGCGGGAATGGGATATTGAATGAAAGTCAATCGAAGAGACAAGTGACTTCCCCTTTTTTTCGCTAAGGAAATCTGCTAACACTCTAAACGATTCCTGAGACGACTGTTCTCTATGGCTAGAGAACAGCCTACATCCGAACTCATACCTACAAGCCTAGGGATACTGGCACCTATTCTATTTCCATTGGACTTTTGAAGTCTTACTTATTTCGCGGGACCAGGGCGGAAAGACGAGTTCCTATTTTCACGAGCTCATTTGGACTCATAAATCAAACTCCTATTGATTGGGAAATGCTCAAAGGTTCTTGTTCAAATGCCAAATCCCTTAGATGACTCACCATCCCCTGAAATACCCAATTCGGTACATTATGACAAGCTTAGCCCCCATGACTGGAATACTGCCTTTTACCTGTACAAAGCCATAAGCAGTACTCCCCCTTAAAGGCATTCGGTTGGTTTGCTATTGATATAGATTAAAGACCGAACCTTTCTGCGAAAGCGTTACGGAAATGATCTACCTTTCGAATTTTGATCTTGACATGTCGGTGGTTTTTAACCGTAGCCTTCTTGCCCTAACCGAAGTCCAGGAACGGATCCTTTTGCCTGGAATGACTGAGGTCAAATGACACATTAGGCGGTAGCCATTCAAAAGCCCAAGAGACGATGCCCTAGTTCGATACCTGATGACTTGCCCTACTTTTTGTCTAAACCGGTTGATTGAATGTCTGAGGTAGGGCCTTCTTTGCCAAAGTAATGGGGCCCTTCCAATAGGAAGAAGGACGCTGAGACAAGGAACTTCACTTCGACGCTGGGTAACACTTCCTCCATCTTTGGAATTGAATCACTAGTAGCAGAAGGAGGCAAGTAACTGATTAAGGAAAGGCATGAGTTTCCCTTTTCCAAGTAAGTTATGGAAAAAAGTGATTATTAGCTTTCACCCTTTCTCCGCTTCAAAAGGAGCCGAAGATCTTTAAAGAACTTAATACTTTTTAGACGGCCCTAAGGAAAGAAGTACAGGAGCTGAAGTCGATTCGCCAACAGAGAAGGGGGTCGGACATGAATACGATTCGCGGACATGAAACATAATCAAGGCAGATGCCAAGAAGTGGGCAAGGAACTTCCTTAGGGACTTGTAGTCTTTACTTCCTTTGGAGGCTCTGCGGGGATAATAAGGGCTTTAGTTGTTGAAGAAAATGTCCCGATGAACCTTTATTCGCACTTTATGTCGCTAACCCGTGGCGGACAGAGCTAGCAGGTGACGGTAAAGGTACCTCCACATTTCGAACCTCGGGAGAGAAGGACGTTGATCGAGCTTTTCCATGCCTAGTCCCAGTTTCGGTTAAAGACCCAGAACGGGCTACAGATCTATACTAATGAAGTTTTTATGTGAGAAAGTCAAGCCAGGAAGTCCTTCTCTCATTCTGGTGCTTGTAAGATAAGACCGTAGATGAATTAGGAAAGAGGTCCTATGCCCGGTTAAGAAAGGCTGTAGTGATAGCGGCGGGGCTTACTTTCTCTTTGGTTCAGCTACTAAATAGATAAGTCATTTCTGCTTGACTATAGCCATCGGGGTGGGGATGAGGCAGAAACACTTGCCACACGTGATAATGCCACATTAGATAGAACAGTTCCTTATCAATGGAAGCCTTCGATGAAGAAGGTAAGTAAATGCTACTTAAGAAGCACAAGCACCCCTTTTTATTCACTAAGGATGAGATGTGCAGGAGCGGGTCGATGATGACACTGGGGAAGCCCAGTCAACCGATAGGGGAAAAAAATGACATTCGCTTGTTTAACTGCTAAGAATCATTTTATCTTTCGACTGGGAACTGCTTACCTTTGGTGCTTTATATTTTTTTATATAAGGTAGTAATCCCGTAGAGGCAAGGGCGAATCGAGTTAGCATCCCGCCATTCATGCCATGCCTTGTCAGCTAGGCTAGTTAGTTAATTCCTTCCAATAAAATAATTCTGCGATGATGCGCGTAATCGATCTCTTATTAGGTTATTACTTTTTCTAGAGGAATGGGTCAAGGAAGACTAAGAGAAGAGAACCTGAAATGAAAGGTCAGATAGTGAAAGATGAACAAGAAGCCAATCACGAAGGCCAGAGGGGAGGAGAATGCCAAATCGAAAGCAACCCGTAAAGCCGGTTCCCGTGGACTGAGTCTAGTGCTTCATACGTTACAAGACAAGGAAGGAAAGGAAGATAAGTACGGGAAATTAGAACCTGATATGGTTGACTACCCAGGGCGTGGCCGCTTCTCCCTTTGCCTACCTCTCTTTGTCCAACTCGTGTATCAACGTATAAGAAGATTCCGTGAGAAGAGAGATGCGGTAGCCGACCCGGCAATATAACATAAGAAAAAAAGTTCCAGCGGTCGGTCTGTAAAGCAAGATGGCAGGGCCGGTAGCGTTCTCTACTTAACTAAGAAGAAGTGGAGTATACGAAGCGAAAGGGGAAGGTGGGAGGGGGTAAGGTAAAGTTGAGATAGGATCGTAAGAAAGGTATAGGCTCTCCCTTTTTGGTTAGGGATAGCTCGCGCGTAAGGAAGACTACCCTTTGGAGCTAAATATTCCTTAATTCTTATAGAAGTCTTCTCAATTGACCATGGGGGCTCCACTTTTCCTTACTGAATTCATTCTATGCGAAAGAGTCTCGCGGCAAGAGCGCTGCTGTAACCAGTTCTGATCTCAAGCACCTAACCTTTGTTGTGAGGACTTATTCGCCATCGGCCGGTAATACCCAATTCGTGAGATGGCGGTGATCTTTAGCTGGTCATGACCATAATGTGCTGTTTTCCCCGGAAAAAGTAGAACCTTCTTTGGAAGAAGAACAAGGCTTTGATCCTATGCTTTTTATCTATCCAGTGACAGGGCAGCTGCTTTGTCCAATCTAGTTTTTTAGTCTATCTCTACCCGATGGTAAGCAGATCCAATCTATCCGCCCCTCCCATAAGATTCTTTCTTTCTGGCGGAGCAAAGGTTCGCTGGCCACTGCCCTCCGTTCCAAGCGAAAAGACTCGGCTAGACTAGAATAGAAGACTCAAAAATCCTCGGTATCGGCTTTATTGGTTGGCTAGTCTTCCATCTATCGGAATATCTTCTTACCGAGGCAGAAGCCTCTTTTAACCTTAAGAAGACTTTGCAATCTCATTTAGAAAGTTTGGATTGAATAGCCTGTTTACATTAAAAAATCTGACGGCCCGAAATAACGAAGAAATCGTCTTGGTATTGGATCCGCTCTTCTCTTAGCATGAACATGAATTCTATTCTATTCGTCTTCTTTATTCAGCCCCCACCCGAACCCTTCTTAAGACCACCAAGCCCTCCCGAATGAGTTCTACTATAGAAGCTTTCAACGGAGACCCGGGGACAAATCTTTCACTCACTGAGAAGTGAAAACCTGTGACTAGATCGTCCTGAAGACGGATGCGACGGGAAGAAGTGGCATTTGGAAGTGTTGCTGACTTAACATTTAGGTTTCGGCATAACAAAGCTTGCACTGTCTTTTCGCACTTAGGCGCACTGCGTGCCATTGGTAATGATTCTACTACGGTGCCACAAATTCGCAAGCTGATCCTAAGTAATCGTTGTTGTTCATTGGATTCCGGAGGAACTACTTCGTTAGGATTGAGGAATTGCTGTGATTCTTCCTGAATAGCCTGGATTCTCCCGTCGAGAGTAACTTTGAAAGTCTTACCTAAACTCTTCCGACTGAATATGATAAAGCCTATAAAACAACGAGCTACTATCATTTCTTCATTATAGATTGAGATCTTCTTCGAACTTGATGCACAAATAGATAGAATAGCAGCAAATAGCATCTTTCTAGCCTGCATATTCGTGGAACTCAATCTCATTTAGAAAGCCTTCTCTATCTTTCAGCAACTGAACGGGAAGTGGTTTAGGAAAGGACTTTAGAATCGGATGCGCTCGCCCAGCGAGAAAGGCCCTGACCCTGCCAACCAAGTAAAAAGAAAAAAGAAAGAAGAGAACGAAAAGAGAACTTCGTATTTTGGTAACTCTCTAGGAGTCATGTTTAACCTTGAATGCTATTAATAGATTCTACAGCAATAGTCCCTCGGACTCGGAAAGTAATAACGAA